CTTCTCATTTTGTTTTGATTTGAATTTTTTATTTTCTAAATTTCTTTTATTTTTGGATCTTGAATCCCACTATACTTATCCTTTTCCAAAAAAGAATTCCTCTTTTTTATTGGATCCTGTTTCTATTCTTTTCTTCGATTGATTTTATCTCAAAACATGCGTCGCTTAAAAACTTACCTTCTCTTTTCACTTTTCTATAGATTTGATAGATCTATAGAAAAGTGAAAAGATTTGTGGCCCCGGTAACAGACTGTAAAACGCAGGGCGATTTAGAATAATTAATTCTTTCTTTACTTCATTAACTATTTACTTATTACTCTTTTACTCTTACTTACCTTTCTTACTTTGAATTAGCGAACAGCTCTTAATTTTGTATCTCCTTTTGTATTACCTTAATGGATGCAAAATCCAATTGATTTACGACTAATCATTATCAATTACATTATTATAAGAAAATATATGTGTATATGTAAACCCCAGAACAGTGTAAACTCAGAATAATAGAGTGTGACCTAACCTATGTTGCATTAAGTTCAATTATGATAAAAGATGTGATATACGAATAGCTAAATAGCTATATCGGCATGTACTTCCTAAAGATTACTCCTATGACTATATACGCAATACGTACGCAATTCCATTGTATTTTAAGAATTCTACTACAAAAAAAAAAGATTTGCAAATTTCTTTTTGAATATTCAATTGCGTGTGCTAAAAAAAAAAAGGAAACTCTATGCTTGCTGTTCCAGACTCTTCTTTTTTATCTCATTTCATAGAGAGCAGATCAAATCCTAAATTTATTGATTTTTTATTTTTTTGTACCCCGATCATAATATCATCATAATATCATAATAAAAGAATTAGGTATAAATCGAATAAATTTTGATATCCGATAAAAGACTCCATCAGCCTAAGTGACAGAATTTTTTCCAGGAATGCTTTATGAATTCCCATTTCTTTCTATTTGTACCCGGCTCAAGCTCAAATTTGAACTTGCATCGAAAATGCTTTCCATTTCTCTGTCTTGTTTCCGTTCATACGTATGATATATATGGATGGAGTTGACTAAAATTTTCTGTGATTCAGTAAACAGAATATCCATTCCATCATTGCTAGATCAATCGGTAGGGTTCAATGAATAGTGAGCCAAGTCAATAATGGGATTTTTTCAATAAATAAAAGAGGAAACTTCGAATTAAGATGATCCAAAATGGAAATGAGGGAATGTCCACAATACCTGGATTTAGTCAGATACAATTTGAGGGATTTTGTAGGTTCATTAATCAGGGCTTGACGGAAGAATTTCATAAGTTTCAAAAAATTGAAGATAAAGATCAAGAAATTGAATTTCAACTATTTGTGGAAACATATCAATTGGTAGAGCCCTTGATAAAAGAAAGAGATGCTGTATATGAATCACTCACATATTCTTCTGAATTATATGTACCCGCCGTCTTAATTTGGAAAACCGGTAGAAATATGCAAGAACAAACCGTTTTTATTGGAAACATCCCTATAATGAATTCTTTTGGAACCTCTATAGTAAATGGAATATACCGAATTGTGATCAACCAAATATTGCAAAGTCCCGGTATTTACTACCGTTCAGAATTGGAAAATAACGGAAGAATTTCTGTCTATACCAGTACTATAATATCGGATTGGGGGGGAAGGTCAGAATTAGAAATTGATAGAAAAGCAAGGATATGGGCCCGCATAAGTAGAAAACAAAAAATATCTATTCTAGTTCTATCATCAGCTATGGGTTCGAATATAAGAGAAATTCTAGATAATGTTTGTTACCCTGAGATTTTCTTGTCTTTCCCGAATGATACAGAGAAAAAAAAGATTGGGTCAAAAGAAAATGCTATTTTGGAATTTTATCAACAATTTGCCTGTGTAGGGGGGGATCCGGTATTTTCTGAGTCCTTATGCAAGGAATTACAAAAGAAATTTTTTCAACAAAGATGTGAATTAGGAAAGATTGGTCGACGAAATATGAACCGGAGACTTAATCTTGATATACCCCAAAATAATACATTTTTGTTACCGCGAGATCTATTGGCTGCTGTGGATCATTTGATTGGAATGAAATTGGGAATGGGTACACTTGACGATATGAATCACTTGAGAAATAAACGTATTCGTTCTGTAGCAGATCTATTACAGGATCAATTAGGATTGGCTCTTGTTCGTTTAGAAAATACGATTCGAGGAACTATATGTGGAGCAATCAGGCATAAATTGATACCGACTCCTCAAAATTTGGTAACTTCAACTTCATTAACAACTACCTATGAATCGTTTTTTGGCCTACACCCTTTATCTCAAGTTTTGGATCAAACGAATCCGTTGACACAAATTGTTCATGGGCGAAAATGGAGTTATTTGGGTCCTGGGGGATTGACGGGGCGAACTGCTAGTTTTCGGATACGAGATATCCACCCGAGTCACTATGGACGTATTTGTCCAATTGACACGTCCGAAGGAATCAATGTTG